TTCTTAGAAAATATCTAGTACTTCCCTCGTTGATAATAGCCAAAAATGTTGGACGTATACTAGTATTTCAATCCCCCGAGTGGCATGAGGATTTGGAAGATTGGAGTAGAGAAATGCATGTTAAATGCACCTATAACGGTGTTCAATTATCAGAAACCGAATTTCCTAAAAATTGGTTAAGCGACGGTATTCAGATAAAGATCCTATTTCCTTTCTGTCTGAAACCGTGGCACAGATCTAAGCTACAATCACATCCTAGAGATTCCATGAAAAAGAAAGGTAAAAAAGAAAATTTTTGTTTTTTAACAGTTTGGGGAATGGAAGCTGAATTACCTTTTGGTTCTCCCCGACAACTACCTTCCTTTTTTGAACCTATTTGGAAACAACTTGAAAAAAGACTTATAAAAGTGAAAAAAAAACGTTTTCTAGCCCTAAAAATTATAAACGAAAGAGCAAAATGGTTTCGAAAAGTATCAAAAGAAAAAACAAGATGGGTTAGAAAAATAGTTCGATTTATAAAAAGAATAATGAAAGAACTTAAAAAAGCAAGTCTAATTCCATTATTTGGATTGAGGGAAGTATATGAATCGAATACAAAAAAAAAAAAATCACTAATAAGTAATCATATAAATCATGAATCGTCCATTCGAATTAGATCTGCGGATTGGACAAATTATTCACTGACAGAAAAAAAGATGAAAGATCTGGCTGATAAGACAAATACAATCAGAAATCAAATCGAAAAAATAACAAAAGAAAAAAAAAATATATTTATAACTACGTATATAAACATTAGTCCTAACGAAACAAATTGTGATGATAAAAGATTAGAATCACCAAAAAAGATTTGGCAGATATTAAAAAGAAGAAGTGCTCGACTAATGCGCAAATATCACTATTTTTTTTATTTGTTTATTGAAAGGATATACAAAGATATTTTTTTACGTATCATTAATATTCCCAGAATACATGTAAAAATTTTACTTCAATTAAAAAACAAAATAACGGATAATTCCAATGATGAAACAAATAAAAAAGGATTTTATATTGATAAAAATAAAAAAAAAAATATTTATTTTATTTCGACTATAAAAAAGTTTATTTCTAATATTAGAAATAAAAATTCGCAGATTTTTTGTGACCTTTCTTCGTTGTCACAGGCATATGTATTTTACAAATTATCACAAGCCCAAGTTATCAACAAGCATTACTTGAAATTTTTATTTCAATATCACGGAACAATTCCTTTTATTAAGGATAGAATAAAAAAAGATTTTTTTGGAACACACGGAATATTTCATTTCGAATCAAGGTATAATAAACTTAGCGGTTTTAAAATGAATGAATGGAAAAGCTGGTTAATGGGTAATGATCACTATAAATACAATTTATCTCAGACTAGATGGTCTAGATTAGTACCGCAAAATTGGCGGAATAGAATCAATCAAAATTTGATGGTTCAAAATAAAAACTCAACCAATTTTTATTCATATGAAAAAGACCAATTAATTCATTACAAGAAAGAAAACAATTATGCATATGCAGTAAATTCATTACCGAACCAAAAAGAGAAATTAAAAAACTACAAATATGATCTTTTATCAAATAAATATCTGAATAATGAAGATAAGAAAGGTTCATATATTTATGGGTCGCCATTCCAAGTAAACCAGGCAAAAAGGATTTCCTATAATTACAATAATTATAATCCCGAACTTTTTTATTTGCCGAGAGATATAGATCTTGGAAACTATCTACGAGAAGATTCTATTATTGATAGGGATAAAAATCCGGATAGAAAATATTTTGATTGGAGAACTATTAATTTTTGTCTTAGAAAAAAGATCGATATTGAGGAATGGAGAAATAGAGATATCGGGGCCAGCGCCAACATTAATAAAAATACTAAGACTCGGACTAATTATTATCAAATAATTGATAAAATGGATAAAAAAAAAATGGATAAGAAAGTGTTTATGAATCCCCCGATTCATAAACAAATCTGCCCAACCAATCAAACAAAAACATTTTTGGACTGGATGGGAATGAATGAAGAAATCCTAAATTGTCCGATATCAAATCTAGAACTTTGGTTTTTACCAGAATTTGTGTCACTTTATAATACATATAAGATTCAACCGTGGATCATACCAATCAATTTACTTCTTTTTAAATTGAATATAAATAAAAACATTAGTAAAAATATCAACGCAAAGAAAAAAAAAGATAGATTATATAATCAAAAAAAATCTCTTGAATTAGAGAATCAAAATCAAGAAGAAAAACAACAGCCAGTCCAAGGAGATCTTGGATCATATGCACAAAATAACAAAAATATTGGATCTGATCCATCGAAAAAAAAAAATGTTAAAGAAGATTATCGGGGATCATACATTCAAAAAAGCAAAAATAAAAATAAATCCATGATAGGAGCGGAACTAGATTTCTTCCTGAAAAGATATTTTCTTTTTCAATTGAAATGGGATAATGCTTTTAATCAAAAAATACTAAATAATATCAAGGTATATTGCCTACTCCTTAGATTGAGAAATCCAAAGGAAATTGCTATATCCTCTATTCAAAGGGACGAAATAAGTTTGGATGTAATGCTGATTCCGAAGTCTACAACTCTTACAAAATTGATAAAAAGGGGACTATTGATTATTGAACCAGCTCGGCTATCCATAAAATGGGACGGACAATTTATCATGTACCAAACCATAGCTATTTCACGGGTGCATAAGAGTAAGCGCCAAACTAATCGAAGATACCAAGAAAAAAGAAATGTTGATAAGAATGGTCTTAATGAATCCATTGCACGACACGAAAATGGGAATAGAAACGATAATTTTTATGATTTTATTGTTCCTGATAATTTTTTATCTCCTAGACGTCGTAGAGAATTGAGAATTCTCATTTGTTTCAATTCAAGAAATGTCAATGTTGGGGATAGAAATCAAGTATTTTGCAATGGGAACAATGTAAAGCGCTGTGGTCAATTTTTTTATGAGGATAAGTATCTTGATGTAGATACAAATCGATTTATTAAGTTCAAATTATTTCTTTGGCCAAATTATCGATTCGAAGATTTTGCTTGTATGAATCGCTATTGGTTTGATACCAATAATGGTAGTCGTTTCATTATGTCAAGGATACATATGTATCCACGATTGATAATTAGTTGATGATACATTTACATTACATGGATCAAGCGGCATCTCTGACATGGTATATGAACACAAACAAATATATACAGCCTTAATGTTGTTATATTAGATTATGGTACATGATACTGATTACCTGACCTTGATCTTAGCAATTCTATCTAGTAAGTAATGAGTCGTCATAATCTTCTTATCTTAGGTCAAAATTCTTCTCTTTTGTAGGTTAGAAATTTTTTATCTATATTTGAATAATGAATAAAATTGAAAAAAAAAAATGGATTATCAATTAAGTGAATTAAAAAAAAAAAGAAGTATACGAATAAATCCCGATTATTGTGTATAACAAATTAAAATGACTGGCATTATTATTACTGATTAGTAAAATCTATATTTGTAATGTAAATAAAGAAAAAGGGACGCAGAATTTTTTGTTATGGTTAAAAATTTATTCATTTCAGTTATTTCGCAAGAAGAAAAAAAAGAAAATAGGGGGTCTGTTGAATTTCAAGTATTCAGTTTCACCAATAAGATACGTAGACTTACTTCCCATTTGGAATTGCACAGAAAAGACTATTTATCTCAGAGAGGTCTACGTAAAATTCTGGGAAAACGTCAACGACTCCTGGCTTATTTGTCAAAGAAAAATAGAGTACGCTATAAAGAATTAATTAGTCAATTGGATATTCGGGAGCCAAAAACTCGTTAAGTTCATTTTTTTTTTTTATTTATTTTATAATTATAATATTTATAATTTATAATAATTAGAATTATAAATATTAATTATTATTTTTAATGAACTTCATTTGGTTTTCAGCAATTCGTGGAATAATGAATCGGGGAAAAAATATATGACTGTACCGACTACAAGAAAAGACCTCATGATAGTCAATATGGGTCCTCAACACCCATCAATGCACGGTGTTCTTCGACTCATCATTACTCTAGATGGGGAAAATGTTATTGACTGTGAACCCGTATTGGGTTATTTACACAGAGGAATGGAAAAAATTGCGGAAAATCGAACAATTATACAATATCTTCCTTATGTAACACGTTGGGATTATTTAGCTACTATGTTTACAGAGGCAATAACGGTAAATGGACCAGAACAGTTGGGAAATATCCAAGTACCGAAAAGAGCGAGCTATATTAGAGTAATTATGCTAGAACTGAGTCGTATAGCTTCTCATTTGTTATGGCTTGGCCCTTTTATGGCAGATATCGGTGCGCAGACCCCTTTCTTCTATATTTTCCGAGAGAGGGAATTGATATATGACCTATTCGAATCTTCCACAGGTATGCGAATGATGCATAATTATTTCCGTATCGGAGGGGTGGCTGCTGATCTACCTTATGGCTGGATAGATAAATGCTTGGATTTCTGTGATTATTTTTTAACAGGGGTTACTGAATATCAAAAGCTTATTACGCGTAATCCTATTTTTTTGGAACGAGTTGAAGGGGTGGGTATTATTAGTGGAGAGGAAGCAATAAATTGGGGTTTATCGGGACCAATGCTACGAGCTTCCGGAATTCCGTGGGATCTTCGTAAAATTGATCATTATGAGTCTTACGACGAATTTGATTGGGAAGTACAATGGCAAAAAGAGGGAGATTCACTAGCCCGTTATTTAGTCCGAATCGGTGAAATGGTGGAATCCATCAAAATTATTCAACAAGCCCTGGAAGGAATTCCCGGAGGGCCTTATGAGAATTTAGAGGTACGGCGTTTTGATAAAACAAAGGATTCTGAATGGAATGATTTTGATTATCGATTCATTAGTAAGAAACCTTCGCCCACTTTTGAATTGTCTAAACAAGAACTTTATGTGAGAG